GGCCTTACCATGTCCTTACTCTACCACTGAGTTAAAGGGACCCATTTTATTGAATTCGTGAGTGGGTCACTATACTATCTAGTATGCGGGTCAAATATTATATGTAGATAAATAGATTTTATATAGCGAAGTCTAGTTAGATAAGTCCATACAGTAAACTTATAGCGGCGAGTGGCTTATTCTTAACTAGCAAGTCTAGGATAAAAGGCTGTTTCAAAACCAACTTTCGCGAATTGTTTTTCTTGGATTGACTGGATCCCCACAAAACGAACTTAACTTGATTGATCCATGTCCACCGCCTAATTCCACATAGATTCCAGATATTTTTTGAATCATATGTGGACTAGATTCTACTGGTCCCCGAACTCAATTCTTAGAGAAAAAGGAATTTTCAATAACTTCTTGAATCCCCATTCCCAGATTTCTTGTTTGTTCATTTCCTAGCTTAATGGGAAAGAGCGCTAGGGATATCTCATCTTACCCATGAGAGCGTAAAAAATGCAATTTCACCCGCCCCTTGACTCTTTCTTTTCGGACGGACCAATCACTCCCTCAAAGAAGCCTATCTTTCTTTTTGTATTCGTGCAATTTGTGTCTTTATTTTAGTAGAAAATTCATAGAAGCTAGATTTCTATAGACAAATAAAATGGCGAATCGAATGAATGAAACATGAATAGGAATGATGAATCCAAAATGAATAGGAAATCCTAAAAAACGGAAGGAGAATTCGGATCTCTTCATACCTATTATATTGTATATTGACAATTTCCAAAAATCGTTCATATACTAAGTATCCATATACGAAGTATCCATATACGAAGGATCATAGCGGTTGAGCATGCCCCCATCGTCTAGTGGTTCAGGACATCTCTCTTTCAAGGAGGCAACGGGGATTCGACTTCCCCTGGGGGTAGGGTACTACGAAAAGAAGTTGGTCAGGGATTACCAATACACCTAAAATTGATTCTTCCTGGGTCGATGCCCGAGCGGTTAATGGGGACGGACTGTAAATTCGTTGGCAATATGTCTACGCTGGTTCAAATCCAGCTCGACCCAACAATTCACCAATCTACCATCTCATGGTAGAACCCCCTTCTTCTTCAGAAATACCTGATAGGGGGAATAAAAAAGAATCACATTTTCTGCTAGATCCCTTAGTTCCCTGGGATTGTAGTTCAATTGGTCAGAGCACCGCCCTGTCAAGGCGGAAGCTGCGGGTTCGAGCCCCGTCAGTCCCGACGAATCGAATAAGCACACCAATCCGCCGCTCCTCTTTCTCGGAACGTGGGGCCTTGGGACAACATGTCATTCCCAAGGGGATTCGGTTCGGAGTTCTCGTCACTTCAACGAGGACTGATTGATTGGAGAAAGACAAATGTAGGTTAGTCCAATGATTGGTTGGTAGCATTATTCTTAGAGTAAGTATTCCAAGAGATACTGAGTCTTCTTTTTGGATTGATCCCCATTCATGTAAGGAAACAAAGTCCGATCTCTTTATCGGGCGCATCTCCACAGATGGAATTCGTTTCTTGTATAATACAAACTGAATTTAACAAAATCTCCCCTTCTGGCTCTTTTTTGTTTGTGTAAGCCTAAGTACTAAATAGGAAGGTTACAAATCAATTGGATTCAAATTGGACACTGAGCTTTTGATAATGGAATTGAATCCTTTTTCCTTACTAGTTTTTCTATTTTTTCAGGGTCCTGTCGAAGAAAGAACAAACCCTACACTAAAATGAAAATAACGAAAATAGTGAATTTACTGAAATATTCCATCTTTTTCCCGAGACTCAGCTTTATCCCATTTCTTTGTCTTCCAAAGAAAATGAGATCATTAAAAAACGGTGTTTAGAGCTTATCTTTTTCCGCTTTGCTTGTCTTGTTGTTTGTAACTAATGGAAAGGGATGGGTGGTGAGATGATACGCTATTTGATGATTGTACAAGGGAGACCTAAGATAGGTTATAGAAACTAAACAAGAGAAAAGAATGCTACATAATGCTAACTAAATTTTGATTGGGTCGGGAATCTTATTTTGGATTCGGTATGGATAAAAGATCTCCCTAGGTTATACTATTCAATTTTCGACGACGAATGGATTTGATCGCTTAGATAGTCTTATTCATGCTATTGATCCGAGTCAATCTCGTCGAGAGGTTATTCATTCAGTGAAGTTACGTGTGCAAGATTGATTTTCTCTAGGGGATTAAATCCCGAGTTATTGTGAAAGAAAAAGGGATGAGATTATGGAAGTCAATATTCTGGCATTTATTGCTACTGCCCTCTTCATTTTAGTTCCTACTGCTTTTCTACTTATTATTTATGTAAAAACAGTTAGTCAAAATAATTAATTATTTTGAATGAAACTTGATCTTATCAACTATTGATAAGATCAAATGAAAGGAATTCTCATTTTTCGTATTCTAATGAATAAATGAAATGGACGGGCTCGAATCGGCAGTCTTCTCTGAGATCTGAGAGTAGGGTAAGAAAGATTCATT